TAATCCCGTGGGTACATATAATTCCGAAGAGTATGTGAGTGATTCATACACAGCATCTCTTTCTTTTATCAAAGGTTCTACCAATTGATATCTTTCCGCAAATAATTGAAATTCAATTTCTTGATCTGTATCTTCAATTTTTGGAAACTTATGAAATTCTTCCGTCAAGCCTTGGTTAATGAATCTACAAAATCCCTCAAATTGTATCTGACTAAATCCAGGTATTGTGGACATTCCCTCATTTCCATTCCGGAGCATCTTAATGTTAAGTTTGCTGTTTATCGAAAAAATCCCATTATTGGCTCATTATTCATCGACCTGTAGGGATGGATCGATCTATCAACGATGGAATGTATATCTTGTTTACTGAATCACATGAAATTTTAGCGAACTCCATATATGTGTTTAATAAATAGGTATGAATGGAAACGAGACGGAGAAATGAAGACCGTTTTGATTAAAATTCGAGTTTGCAACAGGTACAAATGGAATGGAAATGAATTGATAAAGGATTCCTGGAAAAAAATTCTGTCACTTACACTTATCACTTATGGAGTCTTGTATAGATATAAAATATACAAATTGATCCAATTTAGACCTATTATTATGATCAGATTGGATACCAAGGATTCATGATTAAATCGGCTTTTCCTTCTATGAATAAGATAAAATAAAGACAGAATAATCAGGAGCACTGGAAAATTTTACTTTATTTTAGATTTTAGATTTTAGCACACTTAATTTAATTAATTTGAAAAAAGAGTTCGAAGATTTTTTTGTTTGTTTTTGTTAGTAGTAGTATAATTTCTAGAATAGGATTGAATTGCATAATCGTAAAAAAGTACTATTTTTGAAGTAGATGCTAATATAGCTATCTACCCATTTATCTGCATATTGCATCTTTTATCGTAATTTCACTTGGAACAACAGGGGTCAGGTCGCACGCACTATATCATAATTTCCATTTTATATTCAATATATTCAATGCAAAATGAAAGCACGATTCTCTATATGTACATAAGAGAAAGACCCGACTCTGTATCCGTGTAAGAATTTCTGTTCTAGGGTTTACATATACATATAAATTATCTTATAATTGATAATTGAAAAATGATTTTTTTGATCTGATTTGGCGACATGGCCAAGCGGTAAGGCAGAGGACTGCAAATCCTTTATCCCCAGTTCAAATCTGGGTGTCGCCTGATCAACAAAATCCTTAGGATTTCTTATTTTACTGAAATTCTATAAAAGACTGAAAATAAAAAGACTGAAAATACATTTTTTCCTCAAAAAAAATAAGGCTCTGGATGGGTTCTGGATAGTGGCCCAAACCAATACCAATACAGGCGTGGTAACACTTACTTACTTATTAATTTAATAATTTATTAAATTCTGGAATTCAGAACTACGAAGGTAAGAGGTAGGAAATCCTGGTATACAAAGATTCCTAAAGGACATTACTTTTTTTTTCTTCTAGGGTTGAAGAGGAGATTATACGAAAGACTATCAAGTCTTCCTAATTATCTTACACTACCTACACTAAAATCGTGTCCACTGATTCCGTCTGGAATTAGATTGGATAGGCCGATGGAAAATCCATTTAGGAAGGACTGAAGATACTTTGTATCCATACTTAATGGTATCCATACTTAATGAGAGATTGAGAGATTTAGAGTACTCAAACATCCAATCAGGATGGTTGGTTGGCTCTTACTCTTATAGAATAAGAGAGAAAAAGTGAAAAAAAAATGTATGTAATACTGATAGTGATGTCTCGCCATTCTTTCATAGAAAGCGAAACAGTAAGGCATAAGACATCTGATAGAAAGTTACCTATCTTAATGATATATATTTTAATATTTTTTGTTTAGGAAAAGGGTAACAAAACAAACAATAGGTCTATCCTATTATTCCCATATGTTCCATTAAGAGCATTCTCTTGCTATTTTCAAGGAAAAGGTGTGTGTATCATATTTATACTTTACTTAAATACTTACCAATTCTACCCGAATCCTATAAAGAATTTGTTATGAGTCGATTGATTGAATTGCTTTATCAATAGCCTTACTTAAGTCATAATCCTATTTTGACTCCGCACCGTGTATTTCACTATTATTATTAATCAATAATAGGATAATCCCTTCATAGAAAAAGGAGACAAAATGCACATGGATATAGTAAGCCTCGCTTGGGCTGCTTTAATGGTAGTCTTTACATTTTCCCTTTCACTCGTAGTATGGGGAAGGAGTGGGCTCTAGGGATACTACTAATTGTAATTGATTAATTGAATTGTATCAATTGGTTAATTCATTGTTTTGCATTAATCATTTTTCGAAGCTTTATTAAAAAACCTGTCTCTCTTGCAAAATTATACTGGAATACAAAATAAGAAAATACAATAATGAATAATAACCATTTGATCGAGCAATGAATGATTACTATAGCTATAGATAGTTGTAAGATAGCTGTATTTCAAAAGTTTTTTCTTTATTTGTTTCTC